GTAGAAAGATGAATAGGTACACTTCATTTAGTTCTCATTCCTTGCACTTAGTAACTACTTAATATTATTTATAATATATTATTTATAATAGTTTATAATAGATATACTTATACTTATCATAAGATATCTTTATAATAGGTACAAATATTAAATCGAGGTACCCATTCTATGACAGATCTTAACTTACCCTCTATTTTTGTCCCCTTAGTGGGTCTAGTATTTCCGGCGATTGCAATGGCTTCTTTATTTCTTCATGTCCAAAAAAATAAGATTGTCTAGATCCGATGGGAACCAATTTCATCAATTTATTTCAACACTGAATCATAATACAGATATTTATTTGGTACCGAAAATTGTTTAGTGTAATATGGTACGATATGTGGCTTTTTCCGAACACAAATGAAAGAACTGTTATGCATGCGAATGCATGATATCTGCATAAATGCAGTTATATGCGGGCATATCTGGTTAAAAAGGCTCGGCGAATATTTTTATAATAGAAAGTCAATGTATCTAACCAATTACTCCTAATGGTTCATATCAGAATAGTGCTAGTTGATGAAAGTTACTTCGGCATCAAGAAGAAAAGTAAAGTCAAATTTTTTCTCAATTCCAATCGAATACAACGGGATCTAGTATAGTATGAACTGGCGATCAGAACATATATGGATAGAACTTATAACAGGGTCTCGAAAAGCAAGTAATTTTTGCTGGGCCTGTATCCTTTTTTTAGGTTCATTAGGATTCTTAGTGGTTGGAACTTCCAGTTATCTTGGTAGGAATCTGATACCCGGATTTCCATCTCAGCAAATCGCTTTTTTTCCACAAGGGATCGTGATGTCTTTCTATGGGATCGCGGGTCTATTCATTAGTTCCTATTTGTGGTGCACAATTTCATGGAATGTCGGTAGTGGTTATGACCGATTTGATAGAAAAGAAGGAATAATGTGTATTTTTCGTTGGGGATTCCCCGGAATAAATCGTCGCATCTTCCTTCGCTTCTTTATGAAAGATATCCAATCAATCAGAATGGAGGTTAAAGAGGGTCTTTTTCCTCGTCGTATTCTTTATATGGAAATCAGAGGCCAAGGAACCATTCCCTTGACTCGTACTGATGAGAATTTGACTCCACGAGAAATTGAGCAAAAAGCGGCGGAATTGGCCTATTTCTTGCGCGTACCAATTGAAGTATTTTGAAATGAACCGAACGAAGAATGAATGTTTTCTCCGCATAATGGAAGGAGCTTGCTAATTTCCTTTTTACCTTTTTAATACAATTGAAGTTTCCTCAGAATATTCATTCGAGCAAAACATGTTAGATTCTGTTTCCTCGGTCCGTTGGCACAACAACCCGCATAGAATAAAACAAAAGTAGGAGAACGTATATGTAACAACTATAATAAATATAATAAACAATAAGAAGAAATTTTTTTCTATACCAAAACCGTTTTGTATGCGTATAGGGCCCAACTCAATTCTTTTATACTAGTAAAAAGTCTAATAAGTCTAATCTTAGTATTAATTCATCAAATATCCGAATATGTATTTAGTAATACAGAATTCATCTTTTTAGGTTAGGCCTCAGATTTGGAATTGATACCGTATTCCTGCGCTATGGTTAGACGGTACAACATTTCGAAAAAATTAATGGAATTAATCCGGGAGGGTTTTTCGTCTTGAAATCCGAATAATATTCGTTACTTCGAGTATTTATCGAAAGGAACAAATGAAGATGAAATTAGTTCGAATTTGCCAAATCGAGATATCCCGAAATCCTAAACTAAAATACTATATATATATATATACTTAATAAATATATTATTTATTATTATTATATTATTTATTATTTCATATTATATTATTTATTATTTCATAAATTTTATTTTTTTCATCCGAAAAGGGGTCTTTATTCTATTTCTATATTCCTTCTAGATCTAAGGACTAAATTATTATACAAAAATAGGAATAGATCCATAGGTTCGATACCTTGTTATAGAACTCGTGCTTTAGAGAAATATCAGATCAGATAGAGTTGACAAATGAAGCAGTTCATTACCAATTCACAGATAAAAAATGAAAAAAAAGAAAGCATTGACTTCCCTCCCATATCTTGCATCTATAGTATTTTTGCCCTGGTGGGTCTCTCTCTCATTTCAAAAAAGTCTGGAACCTTGGATTATTAATTGGTGGAATACTAGGCAATCCGAAACTTTTTTGAATGATATTCAAGAGAAAAATGTTCTAGAAAAATTCCTAGAATTAGAAGAACTCTTCTTGTTGGACGAAATGATAAAAGAATACCCGGAGACACATATACAAAAGTTTCGTATAGGAATACACAAGGAAACGATACAATTGGTCAAAACACACAATGAATATCATCTCCATATCATTTTGCATTTTTCGACAAATATAATCTGTTTCGCTATTCTAAGTGGTTATTTTATTCTGGGTAATGAAAAGCTTGTCATTCTTAATTCTTGGGTTCAGGAATTCTTCTATAACTTAAGTGACACAATAAAAGCTTTTTCGATTCTTTTAGTTACTGATTTATGGATCGGATTTCACTCGACCCACGGTTGGGAACTAATGATTGGTTCGATCTACAATGATTTTGGATTGGCTCATAACGATCAAATTATATCTGGTCTTGTTTCCACTTTTCCAGTTATTCTAGATACAATTGTGAAATATTGGATCTTCCGTTTTTTAAATCGCGTATCTCCTTCGCTCGTAGTCATTTATCATTCAATGAATTAATGAAGAACTTATTTGATCTCCTGATATCAATCAAAATTTTTCTTCGCGTATAAAGAAAGCATTTTACTTATTTTCTTTATATTTCTACCTCTTCAAGGTATTTGTCCTATTTTAGTAGAATTATTTCGGTACAATGGCAGACTCGCAGATAGGGAACTATACTAGCCACCTATCTAATTTATTGTAGAAATTCCTGGATCAATGATTGGATCATGCAAAATAGAAATACTTTTTCTTGGGTAAAGGAACAGATGACTCGATCTATTTCTGTATCGATCATGATATATGTAATAACTCGAACATCTATTTCAAATGCGTATCCCATTTTTGCGCAGCAAGGTTATGAAAATCCACGAGAAGCAACAGGGCGAATTGTATGCGCCAATTGCCATTTAGCTAATAAGCCTGTGGATATTGAAGTTCCGCAAGCTGTACTTCCTGATACTGTATTTGAAGCAGTTGTTCGAATTCCTTATGATAAGCAACTGAAACAAGTTCTTGCTAATGGTAAAAAAGGGGCTTTGAATGTAGGGGTTGTTCTTATTTTACCCGAGGGATTCGAATTAGCCCCTCCCGATCGTATTTCTCCCGAGGTGAAAGAAAAGATAGGAAATCTGTCTTTTCAGAGTTATCGTCCCAATAAAAGAAATATTCTTGTGATAGGTCCTGTTCCAGGTCAGAAATATAGTGAAATCGTCTTTCCCATTCTTTCCCCCGACCCTGCTACGAAGAAAGATGTTCACTTCTTAAAATATCCCATATATGTAGGAGGGAACCGGGGAAGGGGTCAGATTTATCCTGATGGGAGCAAGAGTAACAATACGGTCTATAATGCTACATCCGCAGGTATAGTAAGCAGAATAGTACGTAAAGAAAAAGGAGGATATGAAATAACCATAGTTGATGCATCGGATGGACACCAAGTGGTTGATATTATACCTCCAGGACCAGAACTTCTTGTTTCAGAGGGTGAATCCATCAAGCTTGATCAACCATTAACAAGCAATCCTAATGTAGGGGGGTTTGGTCAGGGAGATGCAGAAATAGTGCTTCAAGATCCATTACGCGTCCAAGGCCTTTTGTTCTTCTTGGCATCTGTTATTTTGGCACAAATTTTTTTGGTTCTTAAAAAGAAACAGTTTGAAAAGGTTCAATTATTCGAAATGAATTTTTAGATCCAGAGATTCCTTACCATCAAGTTGGTAAAAAGCGCGGAATTCTTGTCAATCAATACAATTAAATATGTATGATCAAAAAATTCTGTAAATACCCCCGCTTGCTTTGTTTATACTGCTTTTTCGGGATGTATGGAATTCATTACTTCTATCCCATTCCCATTCCTAGCACTAGACAATAGGCATATAAAAACAAAGGAAGAGGATACAAGACAAGGACGGGATAAATGAAAGGAACAGATACTTCTAGGGGGGATTATAAGTCTTCCTAATCTTCCATTCGACACAAGAAAAAGGACTTTATACCCTTTCTTGTGTCGTTTTGTATCCAAATAATAATGATTTTTATCTTGTTCGTCAAAGATTACTATTTCTTCTTTTCCGGGTCTATCGAAATTCCTTTGTTTAGATTCATAAGAAGTAGTAGACAAAAAAAAAAGGGTTAGGGGGGATAATTCATTGAGCAAATGAAACTTCTTCTATTATTTTTAATTAAATTCAACTTAATAACTATTTCAAATTTCTTTTCTAAATTTGAAAATAAAGGAAAAATTCTTCAAACAAAAAAATTTTGACTTTGACTCTTTTGGTTGAAAAGCGGATTAAATTCGATTTTTACGCATATCCAAATTCTTTTTTTTTATTTCATCACAGTTTTTTTTTTATCTTTTTATAGAGTTTTTATAGAGTAAGGTTTTATTAGTTTAGTATAGAAATGATTTGCAGGATGTCTCATCCGTTTAAATACATAACATACAAATTGGAAAGTTATCCAGTCAACATAATCAAAATATTCTATTCGTAGAAATGACAAAAAGAATCCTTTTCTCTGATTTTTCAAACCACTCTATTCCTTCTTTCTTATGTTGTTTTTGAACAATGGAATTGAATCTATTTCTATTGATTGATTTATAGGCTCTGTCGTTCCTCCATAATATTCACTTTTACGAAGCAACAAGAAAGAAGGAATCAATCGATTTTCTGGATAATCCAATATTATATGGAATAGATCAAAGCCTCGCCTCGCTCTAAGCGTAAGAGAGTAAGAACTCAGCGGTATCTTAC